ATTCGTTGTATATATATTCGAACTACTGTTGGTCATCTTTCTTTTTATCGAGAAATAGAAGAAGCCATACAGGGGTTTTGGCGGGCTTACTCTTAGTATCTAACTCATACGCTATATAAAAACTAACAAATTATATTAGTGATGCCTATACTCGTGTAAATTTGGGTCTCCCCAATTTAATTGGTATCATAATTTATTAATTTCTGTGTGAATCAAGATTGAGGAAAGGAAGTTTTCGAATCACTGACCCAGGCCTATTGTGGAATCTTACTCAGCAGAATATGGAGGTCCTTATGACAGAACGGACTGATCTGGTCTTTTACAATAAAGTGATAGATGGAACTGCTATGAAACGACTTATTAGCAGATTAATAGATCATTTCGGAATGGCATATACATCACATATCCTGGATCAAGTAAAGACTTTGGGTTTCCAGCGAGCCACTGCTACATCTATTTCATTGGGAATTGATGATCTTTTAACAATACCTTCTAAGGGATGGTTAGTTCAAGACGCTGAACAACAAACTTTCCTTTTAGAAAAAAACCATCATTATGGGAATGTACACGTGGTAGAAAAATTACGTCAATCCATCGAGATATGGTATGCTACAAGCGAATATTTGAGACAAGAAATGAATCCTAATTTTCGGATGACTGATCCCTCTAATCCAGTCCATCTAATGTCTTTTTCGGGGGCTAGAGGAAATGCATCTCAAGTACACCAATTAGTAGGTATGAGAGGATTAATGTCTGATCCTCAAGGACAAATGATAGATTTACCCATTCAAAGCAATTTACGCGAAGGGCTTTCTTTGACAGAATATATAATTTCGTGCTACGGAGCCCGCAAAGGAGTTGTAGATACTGCTGTACGAACATCAGATGCTGGATACCTCACGCGTAGACTTGTTGAAGTAGTTCAACACATTCTTGTACGTAGAACGGATTGTGGTACTATCCGAGGTATTTCCGTGAGTCCTCGAAATGGGATGACGGAAAAAATTTTTGTCCAAACACTAATTGGTCGTGTATTAACAAACGATATATATATCGGCCTACGATGCATTGCCACCCGAAATAAAGATATTGGAATTGGGCTTGTCAATCGATTCATAACCTTTCGAGCACACCCAATATATATTCGAACTCCCTTTACTTGCAGGAGTACATCTTGGATCTGTCAATTATGTTATGGCCGGAGCCCTACTCATGGTGACCTGGTCGAGTTGGGAGAAGCCGTAGGCATTATTGCGGGTCAATCAATTGGGGAACCGGGGACTCAACTAACACTAAGAACTTTTCATACCGGCGGAGTATTTACAGGCGGTACTGCCGAACATGTACGAGCTCCCTTTAATGGAAAAATAAAATTTGATGAGGATTTGGTTCATCCCACACGTACCCGTCATGGACATCCTGCTTTTTTATGTTTTATAGACTTGTATATAACTATTGAGAGTCGAAATACTCTACATAATGTGAATATTCCAACAAAGAGTTTGATTTTAGTTCAAAATGATCAATATGTAGAATCAGAACAAGTGATTGCCGAAATTCGTGCCGGAATGTCCACTTTTCATTTTAAAGAGAGGGTTCGAAAACATATTTATTCTGAGTCAGAAGGAGAAATGCACTGGAGTACTGATGGCTATCATGCGCCCGAATATCCATATAGTAATGTTCATCTATTACCAAAAACAAGTCATTTATGGATATTAGCAGGAGGTATATGCAGATCCAATATAGTGTCTTTTTCACTCCACAAGGATCAAGATCAAATGAATGCTAACTCTTTTTCTGTTGAAGAAAGATATATCTTTGATCTCTCACTTACTAATGATCAAGCAAGAAATAAATTGTTGGATACTTTTGGTAAAAAAGATAGGGAAATTATTGACTATTCAAAACCTTATAGAACCATATCTCATGGTCATTGGAATCTTATAGATCCTTCTACTTTTATTCGTCAAGATAATTACGATGATTCCTTGTCGAAAAAGCGAAGAAATAGATTCGTGATTCCCTTACAATATGATCAAGAACGAGAAAAGAAACTAATACCCTGTTTTGGTATTTCGATGAAAATACCTAAAAATGGTATTTTACGTCAAAATAGTATTCTTGCTTATTTTGATGATCCACGATACAGAAGAAGCAGTTCGGGAATTACTAAATATGGGATTGTCGAAGTAGATTCAATGGTAAAAAAAGAGGATTTGATTGAGTATCGAGGAACAAAAGAATTTAGTCCGAAATATCAAATGCAAATGAAAGTAGATCAATTTTTTTTTATTCCCGAGGAAGTGCATATCTTACCCGGATCTTCGCCCATAATGGTCCGGAACAATAGTATCGTTGGAGTAGATACACGACTTGCTTTAAATTTAAATACAAGAAGTAGAGTAGGCGGATTAGTCCGAGTAGATAGAAAAAAAAAAAGTATGGAACTTAAAATTTTTTCTGGAGATATTCATTTTCCTGGAGAGATGGATAAAATATCTAGGCACAGCGGTATTTTGATACCACCAGGAATGGAAAAAAAAAATTATAAAGGATCAAAAAAATTTAAAAATTGGATCTATGTCCAACGGATCGCACCTACAAAAAAAAAACATTTTGTTTTGATTAGGCCCGTAATCACATATGAAATAGCTGATGGGATAAATTTAGCAACACTTTTCTCTCAGGATCTCTTGCAAGAAAAGGATAATGTCCAACTTCGAATTGTCAATTATATACTTTATGGAAATGGCAAGTCAATTCGAGGAATTTCTCACACAAGTATTCAATTAGTTCGGGCTTGCTTAGTATTGAAGTGGGACCAAGAAAAAAATGGTTCTATAGAAGAAGAGATTCATGCTTTTTTTGTTGAAATAAGGGCAAAAGATCTGCTTCGTGATTTCCTCCGAATTGAGTTAGTAAAGTCCACTATTTCGTATACCGTAAAAAGGTATGATACGGCAGGTTCAGGATTGATTTCCAATAGTGGATTAGATCGTACCCATATCAATCCCTTTGATTCCAAGGCGAAGATTAAATCATTTTCCCAACATCGGGTAACTCTTGGTACGTTGTTGAATCGAAATAAGCGAAATAAGGAATGCGAATCTTTCATAATTTTGTCATCATCTAATTGTTTTCGAATGGGCCCCTTAAATACTTCGAGATATAATAATGCGACAAAAGAAGCGGATTCTACGATTCCAATTAGGGATTTGTTGGGTCCCTTAGGTACTATTGTGCCTAAAATAGTTAATTTTTTTTCATCTTCCTATTTAAGAACTTCTAATCAAGTCTTTTTAAATAAATATTTGCCACTTGAAAATTTTCAACAGACTTTCCAAGTGTTTCAAGTACTTCCATTTCAATACTTTTTCCTAGATGAAAATAGGAGTATTTATAATCCCGATCCATGCAGTAACATCATTTGTAATTTATTCCATTTGAATTGGTGTTTTCTCCATCATGATTATTATGAAGAGGGATGGACAATAATTAGCCTTGGACAATTCCTTTTTGAAAATGTATGTCTATTTAAATACGGATCACGCATAAAAAAATCTGGTCAAATTTTTATTGTTCATGTTGACTCTTTAGTTATAAGATCAGCTAAGCCCTATTTGGTCACTCCAGGAGCAACTGTTCATGGCCATTATGGGGAAACCTTTTATGAGGGAGATACATTAATTACATTTATATATGAAAAATTGAGATCCGGTGACATAACGCAAGGTCTTCCAAAAGTGGAACAAATCTTAGAAGTTCGTTCAATTGATTCAATATCGATGAACCTCGAAAGGAGAGTTGAAGGTTGGGACGAACGTATCCGAAGGATTCTTGGGATACCCTGGGGATTCTTGATTGGAGCTGAATTAACCATAACCCAAAGTCGTATCTCTTTGGTTAATAAGATCCAAAAAGTTTATCGATCCCAGGGGGTACAGATCCATAATAGACATATAGAAATTATTGTACGTCAAGTAACATCAAAAGTGTTGGTTTCAGAAGATGGAATGTCTAATGTTTTTTTACCTGGGGAATTAATTGGATTGTTGCGAGCAGAGCGAGCAGGGCGTATTTTGGACGAAGCAATCTGTTATCGGGCAATCTTATTGGGAATCACGAAGTCATCTCTGAATACTCAAAGTTTCATATCCGAAGCTAGTTTTCAAGAAACCGCTCGAGTTTTAGCAAAAGCTGCTCTACGAGGTCGTATTGATTGGTTGAAAGGCCTGAAAGAGAACGTTGTTCTGGGGGAGATTATACCGGTTGGTACCGGGTTCAAAAAATTAGTACATCGTTTAAAGCAAGACAAAAACATTCATTTTAAAATAAAAAGGAAGAATATATTCGAGTTGGAAATGAAAGATATTTTGTTACATCATAGAGAATTATTTTGTTCTTGCGGCCCAAACAATTTCCATGAGACATCAAACCAATCATTTACGTAATGTAATTTAGTAATTCCTAACAAGAGGTTCTTTTTTTTTTTTTTTACTTGAACTCTCTGGTCCGATTATGTATTTGGTAATTAATTAAATAAAAAATAAAGAATGAAATTAAATTGATGGTTTGGGTTGTAGATCAATGGTTAATCCTGGTAGAAGGTTCCGTCGGAACAATTATTTATTTCACAGGGTACTGAATATCTTTGAAAAAAAAAAAAAAAAAAAACAGAGAGAAAGTGTGGGAAAATGGAAAGACGATATTGGAACATCAATTTGGAAGAAATGATAGAAGCAGGAGTTCATTTTGGTCATGGTACTAAGAAATGGAATCCTAGAATGGCTCCTTATATCTCTGCAAAGCGTAAAGGTATTCATATTACAAATCTTACTATAACTGCTCGTTTTTTATCAGAAGCCTGCGATTTAGTTTTTGATGCAGCAAGTAGGGGGAAAAAATTCTTAATCGTTGGCACCAAAAAGAAAGCAGCGGATTTAGTAGCATCGGCAGCAATAAGGGCTCGATGTCATTATGTTAATAAAAAATGGCTTGGGGGTATGTTAACAAATTGGTCTACTACAGAAACAAGACTTCAGAAGTTCAGGGACTTAAGAGCAGAACAAGAGATGGGAAAACTCAATCATCTTTCTAAAGGAGATGCAGCAATGTTGAAGAGAAAGTTATCTACCTTGCAAACATATCTGGGTGGGATCAAATATATGACGGGATTGCCCGATATTGTAATTATCGTTGATCAGCAAGAAGAATATATGGTTCTTCGAGAATGTGTCATTTTGGGTATTCCAACAATTTGTTTAATTGATACAAATTGTGACCCAGATCTTGCAGATATTTCTATTCCGGCCAACGATGATGCTATAGCATCGATTCGATTAATTCTTACCAAATTAGTATCTGCAATTTGTGAGGGCCGTTCTAGTTATATAAAAAAGGGTTGATTATCTTCTAATTGAGAATCCAATTAGTTTGTTTTTGGTGAACTTTCTTTGATTGTTACTATTTTAGTTTGCTTTTTTTGGAGTGGTTTTGAATATTGAATAATATTGAATAAAAAAGATAAAATGATTGGTATTTTTTTAGGTGATTCCAGGTATCCTAAATATACGATTCATAACTAAAATTCATGAATGAACGTAGATGAATTGAGAAAGAGATGGTTGAATAAAAAGAATTACTTTTTTTAAGTTTGATTTCTGTTATAGGACAATATGAATGTTATACCATGTTCCATTAAAACACTCAAAGGGTTTTACGATATATCAGGTGTAGAAGTAGGCCAACATTTATATTGGCAAATAGGAGGTTTACAAATTCATGCCCAAGTACTTATCACTTCTTGGGTTGTAATTACTATCTTATTAGGTTCGGTCATCATAGTTGTTCGGAATCCACAAACCATTCCGACCGACGGTCAGAATTTCTTCGAATATGTTCTTGAATTTATTCGAGATTTGAGCAAAACTCAGATTGGAGAGGAGTATGGCCCTTGGGTTCCATTTATTGGAACGATGTTCCTATTTATTTTTGTTTCTAACTGGTCAGGTGCTCTTTTACCTTGGAAAATTATAAAGTTACCTCATGGGGAGTTAGCTGCGCCCACGAATGATATAAATACTACTGTTGCTTTAGCTTTACCCACGTCAGCAGCATATTTCTATGCGGGTCTTAGCAAAAAAGGATTGGGATATTTCGGGAAATACATTCAACCAACTCCAATACTTTTACCAATTAATATCCTAGAAGATTTTACAAAACCTTTATCTCTTAGTTTTCGACTTTTCGGGAATATATTGGCTGATGAATTAGTAGTAGTTGTTCTTGTTTCTTTAGTGCCTTCGGTAGTTCCTATACCCGTCATGTTTCTTGGATTATTTACAAGTGGTATTCAAGCTCTTATTTTTGCAACTTTGGCTGCGGCTTATATAGGTGAATCCATGGAGGGTCATCATTGATGAACTTTCAAAATATTTTTAAGCTTATCCCAATTTAAGTAATGCGAGGTTCAATATAATTCATTGGGTTGGAGAATAAAATACGAATATATGCATATATATCTATGTATATATGAAGAAAGATAGATTATATTGCAGAATTTTAAAGAGAAAGAGGTCCTACTACATATATATGTAATGTCTATGAGTATCAATCTTTGTGTATGTTTAGAAGAATGGTTCCATAATACGATTGAATATAATAAAAATTGCAGGTAATTTACGTTATGGAATAAAAAAGGTATATGTTATTTACTAGTTAGATAGGAATTATCCCTATCTTTTTTTATAGCCGACTGCATTTAGAAGGATTACAATATAAGTACTTTTTATATTTTGTCTGTGATTGTGAATTGAGTGATAGAAGAGTTTATAAGCAGGAAAACGCAATGACTCAATATTTATTTACATAAAACTCTATCATGAGTAGAAACTAAAAACGGTATATCGAAGTAGTTCTGACAATTCAGTAATATTATGATTTCATTTTTTAATTTTTAGCTATTTTGACTCGATCCATTTTCATGATAAAGATCAATCAAAAGAAAAAAAAATAAGTGTAGTAAAGTAAAAAGTAAATAGTCAAAGTAGAAGTAGAACAAGAAGTAGATAAAGATAAGTACTAATTTCTTAGTTGGTTGTATCATTAACCATTTCTTTTTTTTTTTTTTTTTTTTTTTTTGCGAGGAACTTACCATGAATCCACTTATTTCTGCTGCTTCCGTTATTGCTGCTGGATTGGCTGTAGGGCTTGCTTCTATTGGACCTGGGGTTGGTCAAGGTACTGCTGCGGGCCAAGCTGTAGAAGGTATTGCGAGACAACCAGAAGCAGAGGGTAAAATACGAGGTACTTTATTGCTTAGTCTGGCTTTTATGGAAGCTTTAACAATTTATGGACTGGTCGTAGCATTAGCTCTTTTATTTGCAAATCCTTTTGTTTAATTTTTTATTTAATCGTAGAATAAAAATTAAACAAAAAAAAAAAAAGGGGCGCGAGTGGAGTGGTATAAAAAGAACTCTGTTCTTTGTTAGTCCTATC